GCTTCTGCTCCAAGGACCGAAGACTGTGTTGGTTGTAAGCGATGTGAATCTGCCTGTCCGACCGATTTCTTGAGTGTTCGAGTTTATTTATCGCAAGAAACAACTCGTAGTATGGGTCTAGCTTATTGATACGTTCCATAAAACTATACTTGAATCCATCTTTTTTTACCGACAAAATCCGTGCTCAAAATAAAAATATTTTGAGCACGGATTTTTCTGGCCCAAATGTATCTTGTCTTTACCACGAATCATTTTCCTTTATTAACAATAATTGTAGTTTTGCCAATATCTGCAGGTTCATTAATTTTATTTCTTCCACATATAGGAAATCGAGTAATCCGTTGGTATACTATATGTATATGTATTTTAGAACTTCTTCTAACGACTTATGCATTCTGTTATCATTTTCAATTGGATGATCCATTAATCCAACTAGTGGAGGATTTCAAATGGATCGCTTTTTTTGATTTTCATTGGAGATTAGGAATAGATGGACTTTCTATAGGACCAATTTTACTGACGGGATTCATCACGACTTTAGCTACTTTAGCGGCTCGGCCTGTTACTCGAGATTCTCGATTATTTAATTTTCTGATGTTAGCAATGTACAGTGGGCAAATAGGATTATTTTCTTCTCGGGACCTTTTACTTTTTTTCCTGATGTGGGAGTTCGAATTAATTCCCGTTTATCTACTTGTATCCATGTGGGGAGGAAAAAAACGTCTGTACTCAGCTACAAAATTTATTTTGTATACAGCGGGTGGTTCCGTTTTTCTTTTAATGGGAGTTCTGGGTATCGGTTTATATGGTTCTAATGAACCAACACTCAATTTTGAAATATTAGCTAATCAGCCCTATCCTGTAGGCTTGGAAATACTATTATATATTGGATTTTTTATTGCTTTTGCTGTCAAATTGCCAATCATACCCCTACATACATGGTTACCAGATACCCATGGAGAAGCACATTATAGTACTTGTATGCTTCTAGCCGGAATCTTATTAAAAATGGGAGCGTATGGATTAGTTCGAATCAATATGGAATTATTTCCTCATGCTCATTCTATATTTTCTCCTTGGTTGATGATAGTAGGTGCAATGCAAATAATCTATGCAGCTTCAACATCTCTGGGTCAACGGAATTTAAAAAAAAGAATAGCTTATTCCTCTGTATCACATATGGGTTTCATAATTATAGGAATTGGTTCTATTACTGATATGGGGCTCAACGGAGCCCTTTTACAAATAATCTCTCATGGATTTATTGGTGCTGCACTCTTTTTCTTGGCCGGAACTACTTATGATAGAATACGTCTTGTGTATCTTGACGAAATGGGTGGAATAGCTATCCCAATGCCAAAAATATTCACGATGTTCAGTAGCTTTTCGATGGCCTCCCTTGCATTACCAGGTATGAGTGGTTTTATTGCCGAATTAATAGTATTTTTTGGACTACTTACTAGTCCAAAATATTTTTTAATGACAAAACTACTAATTACTTTTGTAATGGCAATTGGCATCATATTAACTCCTATTTATTTATTATCTATGTTACGCCAGATGTTCTATGGATACAAGATATTTAATGTACCAACCTCTTCTTTTTTTGATTCTGGACCGCGAGAGTTATTTCTTTTGATCTCTATTTTTTTACCCGTACTAGGTATTGGTATGTATCCTGATTTTGTTCTTTCACTATCAGTTGAAAAGGTTGAAGTTATTCTATCTAATTCTTTTTATGTATAGTTTTGATGAATCAAAAAGAAAAAAAAATATTATTTTTTTATGTTCGTTGTACAATGAAAAAAATAGGTTTTTTTTCTTCTCTTACGTTAAGTAAAAAAAAATAAATTTGAACAGGTGAGAACCCTGTGAATCACTACACTATAAAATTCACAGGGTTCTCACCTGTTCACACAAAGTTTTTTTATCTGATATGTGCTGTCCACTTTTCTATTCCTATTCATCATAACCCCTAAAATTGTGTTTAATTATATGTTAATGTAAATAAACCATAACTATGTAGTCCTATTCCTAATAGATTTATCCCAAAATAGCATATCCAAATTATAAGAAATCCAATAGACGCCACAATTGCTGAATTGGTACCCTGCAATTTTATATTTGTTCGAGTATGTAAATAAATCGCAAATACGATCCAAGTGATAAAAGCCCAAGTTTCTTTTGGGTCCCAACTCCAATAAGATCCCCATGCTTCGTTAGCCCATACTGCTCCAGAAAGAATTCCTATGGTTAAAAAGATAAATCCTAGACTAATAACCCGATAACTCCAATAATCCAATTGTTGAATCAATTGGGACCTGTAATAATTAAAAAGAGAAGTCTTTTTGAAAATATTACTTCGTTCGTTCATGTATTCGATTTCACCAAAGAAAAAGGAACCATTGAAATTTAAAAAACGATTACTCGTAGCAAAAAACTTTTTCTTTTTTCTAACTGTAATGACTATAAGTGATACTGATAATAATGATCCACATAAAAGGGCAGCGTAGCCTAATATCATCGTACTTACGTGCATTATTAACCACTCAGATTGAAGAGCTGGTACTAATATTGTAGATTTGTGTATTTCAGTTAAAAGACCTGAAGTAGCAAAGCCTTGGGTAAAAATAGCACTTGGGCCAATTATTGTGCTTAGAATATTTTTCTTTTTTTTGAAATACGGAACTATATGAATAAGGGAAAAACTCCATGAAAGGAAAATTAATGATTCATATAAATCACTTAGTGGAAAATGTTCCGAATAAATCCAACGAGTAACTAATAATCCTGTTATAGAGAACAAATTAATTATCATGCCCTTTTCGGATGAATCATATAGTTTTACGATTTCATCGACTAAAAAGGTTATCAAATAAATTGTAAGTACAATTGAAACGAGCGAAAAAGAAATATGAGTTAATATATGCTCTAAGGTTGAAAATATCATAAGATTATAGGATTCCTTTAATTAGAAAATCTATATGGAGAGTTGGATTCATTATAGGATCTATTTACTTTTTTTAGGAGATGACATGCCGCCACTCGGACTCGAACCGAGATGCTCTAGCACTGCTTCCTAAGAGCAGCGTGTCTACCAATTTCACCATAGCGGCCTATCTTGAACTCATAATAGTCTATGAATAAGCAATCGTCTAGATTTAAGAATTCGATTGGTTGCAATATTTTTTAGGAAAGATTAAAATTGATGAATAAAAATTTCTTCAACATAGGTATTTGAAGGTTCATTATTTTAGTTTAGAGTCTTCATTTTTATTTCGTGCATGTTATTTTATACTCTCTTCAACTTGAATTCTTGCAAAATTAAAAAATCCTACTATCAATTCAATTAAGGGAGAGAACTCAAATTTTTGTTTTAATGAACTATTTAAAAATTTAGTTGATCTCAAAAATGGAAAACAAAAAATGCAGTTTATCAATGAATATTAATAAAAAAAATCCATTTTGAATCATTCACAATTGACACATTATTTATCCAGAATAATTTCAATAAGTATTTTTGAATGGATTCATCACAAGAGATACAGGGTGGTCTATATAGGAATTTCGATGAAATCGAAAAGTAAGAAAGTTAAAGGGTTTCTAATTTGAGTTTCCATTATTTTAGTAACGAAAGATATTCTCTCTTCTATAGATATAGAGAAAGTGAATATATAGAAAAAATAAAATATTATTGGAAGAAATAGGTTGATGGGGAAAATAAGACTCCCCACCTTGAAAATGAAAAGATATACTAAAAATCGGGTATCTTGTGTTTTTTTGTTAATAAAAATAAAGTATTCTTTTTTTTTTCGAATTTGGTAAGGTAAACAAAAGAGTTTTTTATATATTCTAGATTCTCAAAGCGGCGATAATTCCATTTTATATTGATTAACTCCGATAGGGAATGGAAATCGAGAATCTTATTTTTGAAATGAAATCAGTCAATTTTTCGAGTCAGCCCGATTCAGATTATTTCAACGTTTTACTATTTATTTTATTTGTTTGTCGCACAAAAAAACTTTTTGAATTCCCGGTAGAAAGAGATTTCCCTAAGGAAAACGCTTTTAACGATGCACAATACCCCTTCCTTTTCCAAACATTTTTTCGAATACGCTTTTTTGATACAGAAGTACGTTTTTTTGGAACTGCCATTTAAATTAAAATTAAGAGATTACTCATTGGTATAGCTGGATGTGAAAGACATCTATTGTTCAAAATAAATATACGTTTTCTTAATTCATTATAGATTGATTTTCTTTTTAAATAATATTTTTTTATAAAAAAAAAGAATAGGTATAGGTGAACGATATGGAAAAATTGTATAAAATATTACTAAAAAAATATAAAATAAAAAAGAAGAATATTCTTTCTTTATTTTTCAAATGAGTTTTTCCATTCCATAAAAAAATAGTTTTATCGCTTGGTGTTTTTCTTTCATATTCTTTTCGATTCAAATCTATATTTCCAAAATCTGTTGTGCCGTAGAAATGGAATTGCTTGAACTTAATAAAATGAAAGAATCCAAAATTACATAACATGACATAAAATGAAAATACCTGAAGAAAGGTTTAAGAGGAGAACCCAACTTTCTGTTTATAAAAAAAACTTTATTAAAATATTTTCTATTAACTTGTCAAACAAGGGAAAATACGCCGAATTTTACTTGAATTTTTAAATTCGAAAGAGAATAATTATAAATCTTTTTCTTTCATTTGACCAATTGTAACTTCTTGATTTGAATATTTGAAGTAGTTAACATAAACTCAAAAAAAAAAAAGTAAAAAGAAAGAAAAATGAAAAAATTCTATTTAACAAAAATTCTATTTAAGTTAGTATATATCTTAATTTTTTATTGATTCCTTTGAAAAGAGGTAAGATCCGGTGAATCGGAAACAATACAATAAATATTAATTACACGAATACACGAATTTAAAAACTTTTTTATGGAACAGACCTATCAATATGCATGGATCATACCTTTCCTTCCACTTCCAGTT